GAGAAAATAGCAGAGAAAAGGCTATACAAAGCTCTCTACAAGTGATCTCCACCTTCTTTATTTATATATTTCATTTTGATATATTTCATTAATTTTTCATTAATTGAATGTCGTTTGGTGATTAAGGGTAAGTTCCGTAAAAACCCCCGCTTTCTTTGAAATATCATGAACAGTTCCTGTAGGCTGAGCGCCTTTTTCAAGGAAATATAGAATAGCAGGAACATTTAAATAGGTTTGATTCTTTATCGGGTCATAAAAACCCACTTTCCGAAGATCTCTTCCTTCTCTTCGGGATCGAACATCAATTGCAACGATTCGATAAATGGCTCATTGGGATAGATGAACAATACCCCCCCTAGAAACGTATAAGAAGTTTTCTCCTCGTACGGCTCAAGAAAATTGGAAATTATATCTATGTATAGAATGATAAGGTCAAATATATCCATAAAATCATCAAATCAACTAGACTATGATTTAAGTACTTATTCTTTCCCCCACCAAAAAAATTATTCGTCTTTACAATTTGCACCCTCATAACTCAAGTTGGATAACTCTCAAATAACTCAAGGAAACCTTTTAAGCATTTCATTTATTGAGTGGTCTCTAACCCCCCTTTTGTCTGTCTCTTTTAGAATCTCTTTTGATTCTGCACTCTGATCTAGTTGTTGAGACAATCGAAAACGGTATTTCCTTGTTCCAGGATCCTTTATCTTTGCTTTGCCTTGAATCATTGGGTTTAGACATTACTTCGGTGATTTTGAATCGTTTCAAAATGGCAGCAACATACCCTTTTTTTATGATTTCTTTCTATCAAAGAATCATACGACTGAGTGATTCTTGTGTAATACACTTTTGATTTGATCGAAAAAGTTTTACCAATTCCAAAAAATGTTACTTTTGAATTTGAAACTTGCTTGAATTGGATCCGTTCGATTTATATATGGAAAATATATTTACAAATATATTTACGAAGTTGTCCCAATTTATTGATTAATACTAACCCTAGATTCTTGTCTCCGAGAAATGAATCAATACTTTTTACTCGAGCTCCATCATGTACGATTTACATCACCCTCCCCCCCCAAAAAAAATGAGAGTTCTAGTGAAACAGAAGAAACGATGTCGAGTCAAGAGCACTTTCATTCCTCTATAATTCCTGTATAATAAAAAATGGCGGATGTAAGAATCCACAACGGATCGTGTCCTTCAAGTCGCACGTTGCTTTCTACCACATCGTTTTAAACGAAGTTTTACCATAACATTCCTTTAGTTTGGAACCAGTATGTAATTGATTCAATTATGAAATCATGAATAGTCATTGGTTCGGTCGGTACATAGTAATCTATACTTTTTCTTTCTATATGAAATATGAATGGCTAGGTTCTGACGAAGTCTCAGAACGAATTCAATTTAATCCCCAACACCCAATACATATATTTATTTTAACATATATTTTTTTTTTATTTCATTTTTTGTTTATTTAATATAATAAAATATAAATACCACGAATAAAATAAAAAATTTCTTTTTGAATCTGCACCTTCAAGTAACTTGATAGTGATAGGATAAATTTACCAATTTCACACTTCTTCGAGTACTACGAACTCATAAGAAATCATCAAAAAGATTTAAATGATTGAAAAATTTCCGTACTCGATATCATTATTTGAATAACATTTTAACGTAAGGACCACATTTTAACATCCTAAGATAAATCCATATTTGTATTAAACCATCAATGATTAAAAAACTAGATAGCTAAAGAATCCAATTTCTTTTTTTAGTGAACTAGTGGATAAAGACTGCTGTAAGGTAAGGTTGTTGTTTTTTCATACTGATTTCTAAAATTGGAATCGAAATAACAATAATATGGGACCCCTATACAGATAGACTAAAAAATTGTTACTGAAAGGAATTATAGATATTTTATGTTAAATATTTAACATTTAGGGATCACAAATGGATCCAATTATATCTGCGTATTATTTGAACACGATTCAATTTGTGAAAAAGATATGATTCAGAGAAGAATTATTAAGAATACTAATAAAATCTTTCCAATCTAATATTATACTCTTAATATTATACTCTTTTTATTATATTCTTAAATTATTATATTCTTAAACAGAAAGGTGTTTTATTTTAAAAGGCAATCTTTTTTCTGATCTATAGCATTATATATATTTATATATATTATAAGGCTATAATGGGTTGGGTATGCTCTGGGACGGAAGGATTCGAACCTCCGAATAGCGGGACCAAAACCCGTTGCCTTACCACTTGGCCACGCCCCATTTCTATTCGACCCTAATAAACACTAATATTGGTATTGGTTGTTCGTCAACTCCAGTATAAATATCTATAAAATAAATAGATTGTTGCTAGAATTTTAATATGGATCGATATAGAATTAAATTGAATTTATTGATCATTACATAGAATTCAATTAAGATATTGTATGAAAGTATGATTTATTCTATTCTCTTTTGATTTGAGAGTT